GGAAGTAACTTGGACAAAAAGGGAAGTGACTTGGACAAAAAGAGAAGTGACTTGGACAAAAAGAAACGAAGTGTCTTAAACAAATCTTCTTTGTCGATAGCCTCGGACCAATCAATCGAATATTGATTAATACGTAATCGATCGAACACTACTTGCACTACTTGAAAAGGATTCTTCTGTTCAGAAACGAAATGTTCCAAATGTTCCTGGAAATTCTTGCTCCCATTGGACCATTTGTATCTATATGCATCAGGATCCCGATTCATGGATCTCTCAGTTCGAGAAATAAGAGGATCAAACCATTGACTCTTTTTCAAATTTGATAAATGTTGGTTGATCGTATATTTCATTATAGTTATATGATTCAGAGTATCATTTCCTATTTGATCCCTTTGAATTCCATATTCGAAGTTACGATCGGATCTATTCATTAAAAAGAATCGATTCGATACATTTCTTATGTACCCATAGGTGCTATATTGGATTTGAATCAGATTTCGGATCAATCTATATTGATTGACTGCCTCCATTATGTTGTTGCTAGCAAATACCGCTGTTTTTAGTTTGGGATCTTCCAAATCATTCCCGCAGTAGATCCGGACCGATTTTTTTCTGATCCTTCGAGAAAAAGATTCATTCTCCTCATAAAAAAGAGGAGGTAGAACCAATAAGGATTTCTTTTTCGATTCATCTCTGGAGTTGAATACCTCATTCAAGAATTTTTTTTGATCCAACCCGTAGGAATCAATAGAAAAGGCAAATCCCCTATGATACACCAGATCCGGCTCGGTTATTGATAGAGTGAATAGATCCGCCATTTCTGGGAATCTCTCTTCTGATTCAAAAAAATCGTGGCGTAACGCGTATCCCCCTTTGTTCCGGTCATGGAATAGATGAAAGAAATAAAAAAATGGATTTTTGTTCAAGAATGAAATCTTATTGGAACTGTCCATATCCGGTTCATCCTTTGGAACCAGATCCGGGATGTGATATGGTTCCGAAGGATGAATTGAGACGGTATTTTGTAAATACGTAATTATCTTGAATATATCAACCATTTCTTTATTTTCCGCTCGCCTGGAAGGGACAAAAGAAACATCTTGTTTTTTCTTCAACAATTTCTGATCTCTAGTGGACCTCTCAGTAGGATTCGAACCCAGATGAAGTTCTGACCATCTGTCAGAGAAAAAAGAACGAATTGATCTTGTAGGATTCCCAAGAAATTCTTCGATTTCTTCCGGAAGCAGATGATTATTCATCCGCTTCTCAGGTTCCGTGAATAGCGAGGAAGATCCAAAAAGGCATTTCGGGAATCGATCTGATTCTATCTCTGTTCGTTCCATTTGAAGAAAGGAAGGATCCCAAAGAATCGATCTCTCTTTTAGTTGCTGAATCTCTGTTTGATCGATCAATGTGTGATATTCTGAATCCTCATTTCTAACGGAATCGAAATGATCTCTGGATTGATCAGAAGAAGATCCTTTCCATTGGCTAGAATCCGTTACTTGAACGAAAATAGATCTTGTGGAATCATATTGAATATTTGACAATACATTCCGTACCTTGCTAAAAAACCGATCCTTGTTTACCAACCACACATTGTCTAACCAAATCCAATTCTCTCTCGAGACGTTCCTCAAAAAATCCGATTCGTGCTGATTCTTCCCCCAACTAACGAAGAGATCTTGGCGGAATTGCCACATATGAAATTGAGCACAATTTTGCAAAGAAATACCCCACTTGTTTCTCGAGAAGAGATGGGAAACATGCTCAATATCATTGGATTGCATAGTTGCCCCAGCTCCTTGTTGTTTGAAGAAACTCTCCCCCTCAATTGGTCTTTTTTCACGAAAAGCAGACATGAGATAAGAAATCAAGTCTTTCCCTAAGATTTCGAATAGCTGTCCCGAATTCAAGTTGATTATGTTTCGTTTCTTCCTCGGAGAAAGACGATCAAACAATTCCCAATCATGGTCCTTGCGGATCGGATCATCCGTATAGGATAAAAAATTAAACTCCAGATATTTGCTATCTTTCTCTTTGAATGAGATCTCAATTCCAGCTACGGTTTCATTAGATATCTGACAACTAGAATCCCTCTTTTTTCCGATCCGGTTCCTCCACCACCGCGAACCCCGGTTAGATTCAGGCATGATACACTTTTTCTTTATTGGGAGAACCCAAGTACTCTCTTGCGGATCCATGAAACAACTCTCAGAAATCTTTTTCCCTTTTGGAAGATACAGGAGCGAAACAATCAACCTATTTCTATTGGAAGACCAAAAAGATTCTTCCAATGTCTCATTTCTGGGTCCAATGGAATTCATAGGTATAGGAAGAAGCCCCATCAAATAGAGATTTTTTCTTTCGACCATCTTTCGATTGTTAATACGAGATATAAGGACCACTACTACAAGCAGTACTACACCTTTGATCGTGAAATATCGATTGCTTGTTGCACCCTGTGAATCACGTGAAAGTAGGATACTCCAAATTCGGGGGTCAAAGAGTTTCATAAAACGTTCTTGGTGGAAAAAAATGTGAGTGAAAGATCCCACTGAATCGAATTTGATCCATGAATCTAAGAAATAGTGAGAATTCTTGATCTCTCTCAATTCGAAGATCCAGGATTTGAATTGATGTCGTTTCATTGATTCCTCCTAAAGATTTCATTTCAATTGGAATTTGGTTATTCACGATGTACGATGATCCCTGTTAAGCATCCATGGCTGAATGGTTAAAGCGCCCAACTCATAATTGGCAAATTCGTAGGTTCAATTCCTGCTGGATGCACGCCAATGGGAACATTCAATAAGTCTATTGGAATTGGCTCTGTATCAATGGAATATCATCATCCATACATAACGAATTGGTATGGTATATTCATACCATAACATATGAACAGTAAGAACTAGAATTCTTATCGATACTGGAACTCATAGGGAATAAAATGGATGGAATCAAATATGCAGTATTTACAGAAAAAAGTATTCGGTTATTGGGGAACAATCAATATACTTCTAATGTCGAATCGGGATCAACTAGGACAGAAATAAAGCATTGGGTCGAACTCTTCTTTGGTGTCAAGGTAATAGCTATGAATAGTCATCGACTCCCGGGAAAGGGTAGAAGGATGGGACCCATTATGGGACATACAATGCATTACAGACGTATGATCATTACGCTTCAACCGGGTTATTCTATTCCACCTCTTATAGAGAAAAGAACTTAAAGCAAAAGACTTAATACCACGGCAATACATTTATACAAAACTTCTACCCCGAGCACACGCAATGGAGCCGTAGACAGTCAAGTGAAATCCAATCCACGAAAGAATTTGATCTATGGACAGCATCGTTGTGGTAAAGGTCGTAATGCCAGAGGGATCATTACCGCAGGGCATAGAGGGGGAGGTCATAAGCGTCTATACCGTAAAATCGATTTTCGACGGAATGAAAAAGAGATATCTGGTAGAATCGTAACCATAGAATACGACCCTAATCGAAATGCATACATTTGTCTCATACACTATGGGGATGGTGAGAAGAGATATATTTTACATCCCAGAGGGGCTATAATTGGAGATACCATTGTTTCTGGTACAGAAGTTCCTATATCAATGGGAAATGCCCTACCTTTGAGTGCGGTTTGAACTATTGATTTACGTAATTGGAAGTAACCAATTAGGTTTACGACGAAACCTAGAAATCGATCACTGATCCAATCGGAGTACCTCTACGGGATAGACCTCAACAGAAAACTGTTGAGTAACGGCAGCAAGTGATTGAGTTCAGTAGTTCCTCATATAAAATTATTGACTCTAGAGATATGGTAATATGGAGAAGACAAAATTGTTTGAAGCGCGCACAGAACCGGAAGCGCCCCTTGTTTCAAAGAGAGGAGGACGGGTTATTCACATTTCATTTGATGGTCAGAGGCGAATTGAAAGCTAAGCAGTGGTAATTAGAAAGACCCCCCGGGGAAAAATAGAGATGTCTCCTACGTTACCCGTAATATGTGGAAGTATCGACGTAATTTCATAGAGTCATTCGGTCTGAATGCTACATGAAGAACATAAGCCAGATGACGGAACGTGGAGACCTAGGATGTATAAGATCATAACATGAGTGATTCGGCAGATTTGGATTCCTATATATCCACTCATGTGGTACTTCATCATACGATTCATATAAGATCCATCTGTCTAGATATCATCATATACATCTAGAAAGCCGTATGCTTTGGAAGAAGCTTGTACAGTTTGGGAAGGGGTTTTGATTGATAAAAAAGAAGAATCTACTTCAACCGATATGCCCTTAGGCACGGCCATACATAACATAGAAATCACACTTGGAAAGGGTGGACAATTAGCTAGAGCAGCAGGCGCTGTAGCGAAACTGATTGCAAAAGAGGGTAAATCGGCCACATTAAGATTACCATCTGGGGAGGTCCGTTTGATATCCAAAAACTGCTTAGCAACAGTCGGACAAGTGGGTAATGTTGGGGTGAACCAAAAAAGTTTGGGTAGAGCCGGATCTAAGTGTTGGCTAGGTAAGCGTCCTGTAGTAAGAGGAGTAGTTATGAACCCTGTAGACCATCCCCACGGGGGCGGTGAAGGGAGAGCCCCAATTGGTAGAAAAAAACCCACAACCCCTTGGGGTTATCCTGCGCTTGGAAGAAGAAGTAGGAAAAGGAACAAATATAGTGATAGTTTTATTCTTCGTCGCCGTAAATAGGAACATTGAAAATCTAATTTTTTGAATTGGAAATAATGTGATGGGCGAACGACGGGAATTGAACCCGCGCATGGTGGATTCACAATCCACTGCCTTGATCCACTTGGCTACATCCGCCCCTTCCCTTATCTAGCTAAAGGATTTTCTCTTTTTTCCATTCATCATTATTGTATTGATTCTTACCTTCATACTTCAGATTAAGATCGAGATATTGGACATAGAATGCCAATTTTAAAAATGTAAAAAAAAGGAGTAATCAGCCGTGACACGTTCACTAAAAAAAAATCCTTTTGTAGCTAATCATTTATCGGGAAAAATTGAAAAACTCAACATGAGGGAGGAGAAAGAAATAATAGTGACTTGGTCTCGGGCATCTACCATTATACCCACAATGATTGGTCATACAATCGCTATTCATAATGGAAAGGAACATTTACCTATTTATATAACAGATCGTATGGTCGGTCACAAATTGGGAGAATTCGCACCTACTCTAACTTTCGTGAGACATGCAAGAAACGATAATAAATCTCGTCGTTAGTCGTTCTACTAAGTATTCATGTTAAAAGTCTTATCTTAATAGTATAGTATTTAGAATTAGTATTTAGACTATTTAGACTTAAGAGTCTTTATCTTATAGTAAGAGTATAGGTATAGTATTTTATTTTTATAGTATACTAAGACTTAGACTTTTCCTACTTATTCTTACTTTTATGACTTATCTTATACTATACTTCACCTAGGCACTTATCATTCATTGGCAGGGGAGAACTTTCTTTTATGATAAAGAACGAAAATTCGGATAGAGAAGCAAAAGACCCCTGAATTTTGAATAATTTTTCATTTTCATTGAATCCAACAAGGTAAAGGTAGCAATCCCCCCATATCTTGTAAG